CGAACCTTGGCACGAGAAAGAAGTAGAGCTTTGCTAGTGAATCTGCTCTTTGAAAGCTTGAACGTGTCCCGTCCCTCTTTCTTTTTGAATATGCCACGCGATTCGAAATGATTAGATATTAGATGAAGGGCCTAGAAAATGCAAGGGGAACAGCCAGAACCAAATGCATATTTTTCCTCCCATCCCGTACCATACCATAGAGAAAGAGGAAGAACTTATACTGATTGATGGATATTGATTGATTGCTAACAGATGTTATGAAAGAATTGTTCTAATATCCCCTTAGCTCTCACTTGAGAGTGAGGGGGTCTAAATTCTAACCTAATAAAGGAAAGGCAGAACCATAGCCAATCACACATCTCGTTGCTAAGAGGTAGCTGGCGAAAGGCTTTAACTAGAAAGCTACGATTGAACTAGTAAACTAGCTGCCATTGCATTGAAAGAAAGCAGAGGGAAATTCCGTTTCCATTTTCATTAAAGTAGTTAACTTTCTCAAGTGAGAATCAAATCCTTCAATGCTCGGTACCAAACAAACCAAGGTGCGTAGCGCTCTCTCTACTTCATAGTCATGTGCCCGTGGGAGGAGACTCGCCTTCTTCTTCTGAGATGGGATGACGAGAATATGCTCTGCAGATGTTTTCATTTCAGGAAGAAGGTGTTATCAAGGAGCGAAGGGACGAAGGCAAGAGGTATAGGTCTTTGCTGCTTGACTGCGTCAAAGCTTGAAGTGACGAATACGCAGCACTTTGATTGAATCAGAAATGAACTGATATTGCGGAGGAAGAGAAGAAGCTGTGTCGGTTCTTATTTCCCTTTGGGAGTGACTTTAGCTACTATTAGTCTAGAAGATAGAAGATAGGATTGGAATAGCATAGTCCTACTTCCTAGTCCTAGTAGTCTTAGTACTCACTACTAAGACTGAGACTGACTACTAACTGAAGTAGACTGACTTTTTTCCTCGTTATAACATAACAGAAGCGGCTTCGTAGGACCTCTGTTCGCTAATCCATCATCGTATATGAGACTGACTTTCTTGCTTCTTTAAGACAGTCCACCAGTACTAGTTTGAAACCTGTCCGCTGCCTCACCTTAGGAAAATTATTCCATATAGGAATGAAGAAAGGCCATGATAGGAAAGTGAAGTGACTGTAGGGGGAATGAATTCTTTCTTCCCTAGCAATTAGCAGAGCGAGGGGAAAGGATAAAGGGTGCGTAGTTCTTACCCGCTTTATCTAGTAGGTCTTTCTTGTTTATACAGATGTGACATACTATAAACCTTGCCAAAAGACTGAGGCAAGGAAAATAGTCCTTCCTGTTAAATAAGTAAATAAAAAATGAAATCAGCGTGGTAAACAGACACCCATAAGTCCTCTTAAGAGTACGTTATTTATTGGTTTACTTGTCTATTCTTTTATTATACTAATAAAGATCAAATACCTATCCCAAGGCCACGTCTGTCCCAAGCTGGAAAAGCCATAGCTCAGATTATGCTCCTTGAAGCCTGGTTTCTGGAAAGGGGTCGAAATCTCCAAGGCATGCCAAAGCCTGTCAAACTGCCAAAAGCTGATGAGCGATTTTGATTGAGTTTTGAGACAAGCAAGACGGACCGTCATGATGCTCTTCTCTTCAGCAGAAGAAGGAGAGAAGGGGCTCTTCAGTGGCTTATTTCCTTCACGGTGATTGAAAGACGGACGTGGGGGAGATCCGGGCTATCACTTTCTTTTCAACGCTTCAACCTGCTTCTACTAGGGCTCGGTGAGAATCTTACCTACCTTCCTTTTCCCCTGTTGTCTTGTCTAGCTATAAAATAGAACTTCTCTAGCGCCTCAAAGAAAAAGGGCTCCGTAACTCAACCTTCGCCTTTCACACTAAGCTAATTCAAGCGCACTAAGCTAAATGAACCCTAAAGCTTCAGCAGCTATCCGTGACAAGGTGGTATCAGAGCCTTGGTTCGAGGAAGCCTGGTTCGAGCTTGGTTCGTGGGAGCGATACTTGTGGGCAAGCATGTCTGGCATGACTGAGGAAGTTGCTATCAACATGTAGGGAAGGGGAATGGAATCCCAACCTCCTCAGCAGGGAAGCAAGAAGGGACGAGGTCATAGTAAGGTACGTGCTGAGGACCTTGCTAGTCTATCTGTGAAAGTTTCTGCATTGGAGGAAGCATTGCTGGAGATGAGTAGTAAGGTCGAGAAGGTTGAGAGTGATGTTAGGACTCTAGAAAGGCACCCTCTTGATGAGCTCGAGAGTTTGAAGACGAGTGTGGACACACTGCAAAACTCCGAGGAGGAAGGTACTGAATCCCGGCACTCATTGGAGGAGCATGCTGAACATCTACGAGCCGTCTTCAAGACATTACGTGAGAAGGAGTTGTATGTGAAGAAGGAGAAATGCTCCTTTGTAAGGGAAGAGGTGCACTTCTTAGGGCATGTTATCCCCCATGGGACCCTACGTATGTCTGAAAGAAGGAGCACAGAGAGCTAAGGCATGTAACGTTCCACTAGATCAGGAAGGCTGTCAGCCATCCGACCAACGGTCCGTACAAGCAAATCTGGATCCCTCCAAGGCGAAACAATCGACTCGAAAGTAGAATTAGCTACCAAGATTCTCTTTGATAGCGAGAAGAATGACAACCACAACTTAACAAGTAGATCAGCCAAAAGCTTCGCTCTAGCGACAACGTTACTGTTGCTTCGCTACAGTAACTACGTACCTTTCGCAACTACAGAAAGCGAGTTACTACGTACAAAAGCAAGAACTCAAGACCGTTCCTCATATAGATATAGATATATGAGTGACTCCGTACCTCTCCTTTCAGTCGAGTGACTTCGTTCCTAAAGCTTATATCTAGCAACTTAGTACGTACCCCATACCTATGAGCTACTCACTTTTACTATTGCTAATCTTGAAAGATAGCTTCTAGTGCTAACATAATTGATAGATTCAATGTTTACTCTTTCAACGGGAGAGGTACGTAAGTCAGTGAATGGAGCGTTAAGCTGCTCGCACGAAGTATATATCTTATATGAGGACTGGTTGGAGAGGATGATGTATATGCTGTCCTGTAAGGGAAGATGCTTGTTTGATAGAACAAGGAACGTAGTCACTAGAGCGAAACGTAAAAGGTCTTTCTTCATGGACTAGATCCAGGCAGACAGCTAGATTCTTACTTTTAAACCAACGTTTAACCATTCATCATAATGCTCTAGAACATAGCTTACCATGCACTGACCTTAGGCATGTGTGAGCTTATCTCTGGTTTCTGACCTTGACCGAAAACTTGATTCTTATAGATGATTCAGATCTCAGACTGAGAACTTGATAGCTTTCTCCATAACCTTAGCTACAGATTGGATATTTTTGTTTTCTTGCATAAAGGATCGAAATCGAATTTACCGGAGATGTGAAAGTCCCGGTTGCAGAAGCTGAGGCAGCGGATGCAGCTCAATCAACTCCTGAGGATGTAGTGGATGAGGCGGTTTCTGCCATGGAAGTGGATAGGGGGCCAATCCTTGATGAGCAACCTGTTGTGGATGAAGCGACAATCGAATCTTGAGTGCCCAAGCAACTGATGTAACTGAAGAGCATGTGGACGTTCTGAAAGAGGTCATTGATAGCATCGAGGTAGAGGTTCCTGGTAGGACAGAAAGAGAGAAGATAGCAGAAGATATTCCAGCTTCGGTTGGAATCAATGAATCTGCTGCAATGGAGATGGAGACGGGTGCGAAACCTGCCTCTGAGATACCTGGTAAGTATCAAATAGAATCAAATTTATTCACATGCTTGCATGCAAATCTTTTTTCTCTGCTTCACTTGTGATTGCCTTTGCAGCAATTGATGTCAATATTCCAGGAGATTTCAATCACCTTACGCGTGAAAAAAGGACTTTTTGCTTAGTGACATCGAGGTTTGAAACCATCCCAATTGGTCTACCCTAACTACCTGTTCAAAAGCTACTTTTTGCTTAAGGGAATTGGAGTTCCGAGTTCTGAGTTTGTAGTTTTTCTATTCTATTCTATTAGGCTAGGCTTACTATAGTCTGTCTCAGTCCGTTGCTTGTTCGTCTAACGGCTTTCGCGCGTTTGCGCTCGGGCCGGTGCTTGTTTCTAACGTGCTCCGCTGCTCGAGCAAAGCGAGAGGTACGAAGTCGCTCGAGCTGCACTACACCGGTGATACTCATGTTCTCCCGAAGACCCACTCAATGCGGCTATCAGTGACTTTCGCTCTTGGGACAGCCTCTGACTCGTCCCCCCCGAACCCTAACCTCAATCAGTGAAGCTGGGCCCTCTCCTCTCCGTCTAGTAGAGTGGCATTTTGCTCCTGGTCTCTCGTTTGTGGTAACCGCTTTCCCTGATGCTATGGGATCTTTCAAACTCCCTCCCTATGGACCAAGTAAAGTGATTGGATAATCGATAAATCTCGTACCTTTTTGCTTAATAGGGGTAGCCCCTTCCCTCCATCAGGTCCACATATGGCTCATCTCCTTCTTGCCGAGTGGCTATCGCGCCTAACCTTTGAAATGGAGCTGCTCCGCTCCTAAGGCGAAAAAGGGTAGAGTTTCAAGGATATGAGTCAGGTAAGAGAGTTGCTTTTGCCTAAGCTGAGCTTTCTTTCATAGCTTTTGCTGGAAACAAAGACAGACTGAGAAGAATCCCTATAGTCGTAGTCATCGGGGGAACTTCCTCTATAAAGGATCATGTTCTCCCTTCTCTGTCCCAAAGTCAAGTTGAAGTAGAGAATCTCAGTTCTGTTCTATTCTAGTGGAAGCCTTTAGACTCTCAATTCCTTTCTTTCGCCTAATCAAGGATAGAAAGTGGCACCTCCTAGAATCAAAAAGAGAAGGTTCATCCCTCCTCACCTCAATGCTATAGATCAGAACCCGTTCTCTCCACTCCTGGTAGCCGAGTGGCTGCCCAGCGTTAAATAAGACAAAGACAAAGGGCAGCGCCGAGCGGAAGGGGAAGAACGCAAACACGTTCTCAACGTAGTTTGCGAGATCCTCATCAAAGAGAACCCCTAGCATTCTCGATTGAAGTGAAAGAGGCCACCTATCTGTGGCAGATTTCAAGTCAAAGGGGAATACTTCCCTATGTCCTAACAGCATATCCAAAGGGCGGGTCTGATTGAAAGTCCCGTCCTGTGGAATACGCTTCAATAACTCCATTAAGAAGTCATGAAGAGGACGAAGGGACCTTTGGACGCACGCAATAGTTACCTATCGCGAACAAACGTCTCTTGCCAGCACCCGCGCCGGTTAAAAAGGCAATCCTACCCGGAAAAGGCATATCCGGAGCCCAAGGCACTTGAAGAGCACGCCATGCCAGTAAGGCGATGGCTGCATCCCTAAGCCCTTGTGGCTTAGTCACTTCGTACCTCATCTAGCAGCCTTATGAGTGACTACACATACCTTTAACAGGACAGCAAGAGCTACAGCGCAACCATCAAACTCAGTAAATCAATCTTCTTGGACAGACAGATCAGGGAAAGAGTAACGGGCTTAGTTCTTTCGTTTGCTTGCTCATTCGCTTGCCTCGAGGCCGGGATGGAAAGAGATGAGGATAGGATGATAGTTATCCCCAAGGGAAATCCAGCCTTTTCAACTAGTTCAAATCGAACTCGGTTCATTTCACCAGAAAGCTCTAAAGAGAAAGAGAGTAAAGGAACTGACGGAGGAAGCTTTTTTCGTAGCCTTTGACTTAACTGTTGGAGCAAAAGAAGAGAGTTCCGTGACTTCCGAGCTGAGCTCGTGACCCAAGGTAGGAATAGAGTGAAGTAGCGAAGGTTTATGCTATGAAAGTAGCAAGGTAAGCAAGGGAAAGTTAAGAAGGAATAAGCAATGCCATTGAAAGAAAAGAGTGAATTGGATTCATTGTTTCCGAGAGTTTTTAGAACCCAAACCCCCACCAGGCTCTTTAATAGAAATCCCTGTTGTTCAGTTTTAGGGAAATCTAGCTTTTATAAGCCAATGGAGATTTATCTATACACACGTAGTGGCACCACCCCATTTCATTGGTCTTGTTCCTGCACCAGTAAGTAGCCCCTCCTTCGCCTCTTGGGGAAGCGGTTGAAACCCTTGGGATGTCTTGAAAAAATGAAAAATGTCAATATGGCACCAAGAAAATGAGTTCATTCCTGCGTTTCCCCGCTTCGCTTCCTTGCTTTCACCTCTCTTTTTCATTCCATTCCCCTCTAACGGAACGGCTAGAATAGAAGGTCAAGTCCAGCTCTTTCGCCAATAAATGCAACGAGATGCCTTTTCTTTTGCTTTCCACTTCAAAAGGCCTTCCAAGGCTAGTCATTCATCTGATGACAATACGACTAGTCGCCGACCTTCTTTCTTTCCTTCTCATCGAGAGATGCGGCATTACCGCTGTTGTCTCTATGCCTTTTTGCCTATCTTACTCTTTCTCGAGGGACAGATACCGATTATCTTACAATGCTATCATTAACATCTGAAAAGACAGGTCTCGCGAAGCCGGTCACCGTACGCCTACGATCCTATCTGACTATTGAGGAGAGCTCTTTGCTTAACACATGCAAGTCGAACGTTAAGGGACTTTTAAAAAAGGGAAGAGTCAACCGGCATCCTGCAAATCAATCTAAGCCCTTCCGGTTCGAAAGCCAGACCATAAGATCGAGCTAGCAGCTTAAGAAGCAAATATTTATACGGTGGTATAGGTGGTAAAAGTGACAACAGATGCTGCAGCCGCTTCAGAACGCACTGATGCTAAATGACGGACAGAGCTTCTTCGCTACGGCATAGGAGAAGAGCACGTTGAAGTAGGTGTCTAGGCGGAGGTGTCGACAATTAGGTTCTCTTTCTTTCTTTCTATCGAAAGGAAAGGCGATGCCACAAAGAAACCTCAAATCAGGAGCCCCTCTGGATGAGATGCCCCTAAGGACCTGACTCAGGGCTCTCGCAAGGCGCAGAGGAAAACCAAACCAATTGGAAGAAGTGGTCTGGCACGACTTGAAGAATCACTTATAGAAAGGATTCAACTTCGTTCACAGATTCTCTCCTCAAATATGAATAAGGAAGGAAGCAACTCAAGACAAAGCTGGAGAATCCGGCTATAAGGTGCATCTTTTTCGGCTATGATCAGCAGAAGAAAGGGTGGGGGTGCATTGATCCGACTACCAAAAAAGTCTCTTTATTTCCACATTTCGTTTTCGATGAGGCATCATCATATATTTTAAAAAACGAAAATGTAGTACTGCCGGATTCCGGGATGCTAGACTAAAGTATGCGGGCACAAGCACCTGAGCAACAGGAGCCTTCTATTGTGAGTGACTCTGGACCTGAGTCACAAAAATCAGCTACACGAAGCCCTCAAAGTCCGTGGAAGAAAGGTGTCAGAGAAAGCCCAAGGCCCACGACCCAGAGAGTGCCTTCGTCAACAAAGAGTGATAAAAGCAGCTCTATCAATCAGAGAGCAACAATATATTCAAAAAGAGGTATCCCTATACGGCTGCTTGCTTATTGGCTATTGTCACAATTGAATCAGAATTACTGTATCAATGAAAATATCGTATTGTAGTCACAGACAACATAGTAGCTGTGACGTGCGAAAAAAATCCCATTTCTTTGTTGGACAAAAGCCAACAACCTTCCGTATTTCGATCCGACAAGTCTCCCTTTTTTTGGGGGGAGCGGAAACAAGTAATAAAAGAAAGATAAGATATTGATTAAAAAAAAAAAGATTTGGCCAGAAGCCAAGACCAACGCAGGAACCTTTGTTCCAGCGACAAGATGCGCACAAAAATGAATATAAAAATTTTGAAATATAAGAGCATGTTCCCCCTGTCGATGAGGCACCCAATCAGCCGAATAAGATAGATCAGAGCAGGCCACATGAGGAATTCGAAAGTTGTCAAGCCGTATCTACACGAGAGAAAGAACTACAGAGAGATATTACGCTGGATCCCCATGGGATTCCCCCTTCTACCTCAAATACTTCTCCGAAGGATCGTTCTCCTACGATAGAAGAGAAGGAAAAAGAGGTAGAGGTATAGGATTCTTCCTTACCCATAGACCCGGCGGAGACTGTGTCTTGGATCCCGGTAGGGCCCTCAGGTACCCCGAGATCACCCTGAGGGGTGACCGACGAATCCTGAGGTTTTTTCCCTACCAATCCATCTTTGACTTTGCTTTTAAAGTCCTTGATTTCATTGAAGCTGGAATTCGTCGGCTTGCGTTTGGGTGTTGCAGTCGTGTTCGACTGCTTGCCGCACCTCTGAGAACTCAATATGAAAGAGAAAGGTGTTCTTTTAACCCCGAAAGTCGTCCTGTAGATAGGTTTCTCACCGGTCGCAGAAAGTATTTTAATATATTGGATTCCCGAGACGCTTAAAGTCAACTATCTGATGGTCTGAGAATCCATAAAGAAAGTATTTCTACTCCAGGACGCACGACACCTTTCCCAGCTCTAGGTTGTTCTAAACCACGAGCTGCTACCAAGTTTTCTGTACCAGATCCATCACCGAGTACTGCATACTTGTGTCAAAAAGCTGACCTGGGTATATCTGCTCTGCACACCACCAAATTCAAATATGGTTAGTAAGTGCAAACAAAGGCCAATAGGAGTAATATCCTAGCGGCTGTCCGACCCTAAAATAGACTTGAGAGTCCTTCTTCTTTACGAATGGGACCTCACAGAAATTAAAGGCTAGTGCTGAATTAACAACACTCGAAGCGAACGGCTGACCAAAACAAACCTTAAACACTTCGAAGATAAATAATACTGGCCACCTATCGGTGGCAGATTTCAAATCGAAAGAGTAACAGGTTTGATTGCCAACTAGTCGATCAAGAGGTTTGTGCGGATTCCACCTTAGCTTAGTAAAAGCGAAGGTTCCATCCATGGGAATCCTCCTAAGCACTTGCATTAGCCAGTCATGGACCGGCTTCAGCAGCCTCTGATTGAGATTGACATAGTTACCAATGGCGAATATTCTCCTTTTGCCTCCTCCCTCAATAGTCTGACCGAGACGGCCAGTAACTGGTGGAATCCCATAGTCGAATGGTGATGGCAAGTAGGGATGGACTCGGCTAGTAAACCAGTCCAGATCCCACGCACTTAACAAGTCGTTAAACTTGTCATACACATATCGTACTGTGGGGGAGGCCACAAGGTACCCTGCGGCCATGACTCTCCATAAGTATGAGGCCCGACTAGAAAGAAATAAAAACTCGCTAGTTCATAAGCAAGAACGAATATTTCGGACCTGCTTCACGCTCTTGCCTAATCTTTGGACCCAACACCGTTGAGTCAATGGGTGCGTAGGTAAGGCCTTCCAGGTCGGATCCCAAGTCATACCTTGATACAGAGGTATGGTTGGGAGGAAGGGTGGGTAACGTTTGAGCAAGACTTTAAGGTTCTTCACAATCAAACCCACTTGCTCACACATTACCTCCAGATCAGACACAGGGGTAGTGATCGAGGTGAAAGTAGATTTATCCACTTTCTTAGCTAAGGCTATCACCTTAGACAATTAAAAGAAAGAGAAATAAATAACACTTCACTAAAGGTAGCCCAAAACGTAATCACTAGTTGAAAAGAAAAAGAAGTTAGTACGGCCTTTAAAATAGAATCTAATAAGAAGTCCCGTGCCAAGCCCGAAGGCAAAGAAAGGCACACAGAACGAATCCCGTCCTACCTTCTCTAAGAGGAGGTTGGTTGACTAGACACCATTCCCTTCCTAATGAGATATTGAGCTTGACTTGAGCATTTCCGGAGAAAAAGTTGGATCTTTTATCTATGGGATTTGAACCTTGAGCTTGGAACACTAGAACGGTTCGGAAAGTAAACTAAGCCGTGCATTTCTAAGAAGTGGCTTCCGTCCCCTTCCTAAATAGTGAAGTTCTCTAGAAAGCTCTTACCCTTCCACCTTCCCACTATCAGAGTCAGTCCCGCACTGATAATAAGAAAGAGTCCCGTCCGAAGGGTAATAACATTAAGTGGTCGGAGGTTTACTGAAACTCCTAAGAATCATTCAGGGCACATAATCAGACATTGACCGGCACTGTGGACAGCTCACAACGGGACAGCTAAGACCGTTACGTGAGTGGTTCACAACTGATTTGATTCACTTTTCACAAAACGAATTCTAATTCTTTCTATTTCTATTCTCCTTGCTTCAATCGAATTGGATGATATCTCTAGTATCTTCGTACATCAAGAGTGATCCAATGATCAACTTAGCTTAGAGCGTGGCCGTATAAGAGTTTCATTCACCTGCCCTATTAGAGTGAGATTCGAATTTCATTCCGGGGCTTAGAAGAAAGCTTCTTAAAAAAATGGAATTACCCCGGAAAGTCCATAATCAAAAGAAAGCATGTGGGTTCTTCCTTCATCAAGCATTTGGGCTGACTTGCTTATCGATCTTCCCCACTCTCTTTCTCCGTTTTGTACAAATGGAATATAAGGTTGAACTGAACTTATTCAATGGATTGTGGGTCAGTCAAGTAACGAGGAATGCCTGTAGGAGTTTCCGTCCCTGCTGTCCGTAGTGAACCTTGAAAGCAGTCTAGGAGCTAATTCGGTAAGAGCTGCTTGCCCAGTCAGAAAGCTAGGCTCCGTCGAAGGAGAAAGATCGAATCTCAGGCCAATTAGCTACGAAACGAATTAGACAATGGGTGATCCAATTGCGAATCCTTAAAAATAGAAATTATATATGAATTGGTCCAGTCAAGTAAAGAAATGAAATGCTCCAGTCAAGCGGGAAAGGGAATGCTTTAGTTAAGGAAAGCTTCTACGCCCGAAAAGCATTCTTCATCGACGGAACTTCTAAATAAATGTGATGCACGAGGGACAACGAGACAGCTTGCGGAGAAGTTGCGCATGGACGGAATCGAGTCCGGGGGGCAGGTCATAGCTTTCGAGCGAGACAAATCAAAAATGGTTATTCCCTTACAGAAGCGAACTCTCTGAAAGAGCTTGACAGGGTTATTAGCGCAGGATGCCTGCCACCTTTAGAATCAATGAATCTCATAAACAAAAGGTAAGAACGGGGGGCGGTTGGTCTACTAAGAATCAAGCCAAGTCAGAATTAGAATAGAATAGGGCAGTCGACCAGCGGAAGCTTTGGACAAAGAGCCAGCCGACGCAATAGTTGTCATTTCCAGCTCTACTTCAGAGAGATTGGTTGAAGTGACCTGGTGAAATCAACATACTTATAATAAGTAATAAGAGTCTTTCGTGAAAGCTGATGACTAGCGCGGGGGAATCCTTATCGATCGAGACCAGCATGGGAACCTCCGCCAGGGGAGATGATAGAAGGGGCTCCTTCATTCACCGAGGCTTATACTCCTAGATATATACATTATCGGCGGCAAGCATAGCCCGATAGCCAGAGAGCACGCCAAGCAGCGGGCAACAGATGGTGCAGCGAGAGCAGCAAGGGGTCTTGTTGTCAATTCTGAGTAGAGTTCAAAGTGGGTTCCCTATCTTTGTGAGAAGCCTTTTTTCCTATATATGTAATTGGGTAGTCATCAGGAACCTTATTTGAATGAAAACTCAATATAGGTCTCACTTGCCATTGCTGGATCAGCGATTGAGGTCTCGACGAGCCTTCCTTCTTCCTAGTCCTCTGCCGAACTCTAATACTTAAAAAGACAAGTGGATTCCGCCCCTACTTACTTCAATGAAAGCTAGCTCCTACTCCATCCATGAAATCCGCTCCCTACTATTTTTTTAGTCAAACGAAGCCTCGATCCTGAGGGAACGAAGAACCAAATGCTTGGCAATCCTTGGTACTGACTTTCCTCCCCCCTTTTTAGTAACAAAATGAACCAGAAGTAGGACCAAACTGAGAGTTAGCAGCATAACGTCACTCGTTTTCCTTTTTTAGTTCCTGCTCTTTCGACAGCTCCCGGTCCATTTTTGACCCTTGATAAAAGAAACTAACTACCCCCTTGGTCTCCAAATCTTCTAAGATTGAATGGAGATGCTCAGGGCCATAGTTAGTTTCGAGAATTCTTACGACCTCTTGCATCCGGTTCGGGGCAAGCGGTCGCATGTGTTCTTGGCGACGTAACTCATTAAGGCGATCCTGATCCAGAGCTTCTGTTTCGAGTAGTGAAACAAACCTTTGTGGAACATATATGCAGTATACACACGCAGGAAAGAAATCCCTGTGGGGAGTAATACCTATAGCGCTAGACGTCTCTTTGATGAGCCCCGGTTTGATCCACTGGGGATAGATCCGACAAGCCATAGGGCTCGTCTGGCGGCTATATCAGTATATGTTGGAGTAATCATACTCAGTATTGCGGAATCGGTGTCTTCTTCTGGTGTCCTAGTCAATCTCAATTAGTTCAGTCTTCTTATTCCGTAAGTAACTTAGTGCATGTTCCTTCTAATAAATGAAAATACAAGACAATAAAAAGGTTCGGTTATGTTACACTCTCTTTATGGTAAATAAAGTCTTCCCCTTCGGTAAATCAGCAGCATTCCCAGCGCCAACAGGCGCCTGTTATTTCGTCTAGATCTATTAGTCCTAATAATCTTACTCTTAGTTATATATGGGGTCTCCCATCGGTAAAAATGAGGAGTCAGGAGTTGAGAGTCCCTCATAGCAACCCCATGATGAGGACACTCTTCTCTCCCCCGACCCTTCCTGCAACTGGTAGCATCGCCCCTCTTCATGCATTGCTGCAGGCTTCGAGTCGGGTTATAGTGAATAAACCGCCACGAGTTTTTCATAGGTACCAACTGGATCTGCCATCAAATAGATACGAATTTGATCCGCTGGTTCAAAACCAATCTCTTGCCCGCCGGGTTATGCTTGCTCAGCAAAGCCCTTCCCAGTTGCTGCAACTACATCTTGTAGGGAATGTCCTTCCACAATTCCTTCCTCCATTATTGTTAGGATATCTTCTTTGGGACCTAAGCCCTATCTCAGAGATATATAGATGTATTGATGAGATCATTGAAATTGTAAATGTAATAGCTCAAGCAAAGCCGGTCACTATGGATTCGGAGTCTAGTATAGGGCATCAGATTGTCGAAGCGAGCAGCCCTTAAACAAAAAAAGGCGATGGGAATAGCTTCCTACCCCACCCGTTCAAAAGCGAGTTTTGACTTAGTCAAAGATGCCGTAGAATCAGGCGAGACAGAAGAAAGAAAAGAAAGTAGAGTGATATGTGCAGGTTGAATCCGAGATGCGCATAGAACGGGACCAAGCGGTTTAGGAAGCCGGACCAGAAGAGGAAGTGTCGCTGGTCTTTACTTTGCTTGTCTTTTCTTCCTTACTCTAACAAGTAAGCAAGCGCTACGCCCCAGCAATCCAGCACTAACGCTATAGGCTTGAGCGCTCAATCCTCTCCCTATCGGGAGAGTAACTACGTACCTCGTAACAAGGAAGAAATTTCAATCCCTTGCTTGTTGGCCTACTGGAACTCTTCTTTCTCTCTTATATTGTATTGGTATTGGTCTCTTCCCTCCTCCTTCCAGATATCGATTAACTGCTTGCCAGCCTATCCCTAAGCCATTTTTGGCTGCTCGATGGTCTTTTCTCGTCTTTCAGATTCACCTCGAGGCACCTCTGATGACATAACCTCATGGGAGGTTGCGTGAGCATCTACCACATCCTTGGTTATTGAATAACACTCTTGATTACAAATCCAATGCAATCAAGAAGAAGGAATATAGCCTTTATCTCTTCTTTATAAAATAAAGGTCCTTAACGGCTTCTATAAAACGGTTTAACTAGAGAGTTTCCAATAGACTTCAACTAATCCCTGTAGATATGTTGCAACCGAACATCCGGACGCTCATGCTATCATACATATGCAAAATTTCTTACTGATCCCTTTTCACCGACTTCGCTTCAACCGGGCTAGGAGCTTCTCTTACTTCACGGCTCGCTTTCTTGTGTAAAGATTCGCTCTTTCGCAGTTGTCCGGTCTTGCTTGATTGAAGATTCGACTATTTAAGAGCTCGGCCTTGAGCCCTACCTAAAAAAATTCCCTTGCGCCTAGGTCTGGGATCGATCCTTTCTCTTCCTCTGGTCTAGTTAGTGACTTCGCTTCCCGCCCTTAATTAAGAGTTCGGGCTTTTTTAGCCAGGCCTTTGAAACCAAGGAAAACAGTCATCAAGCCAGAGCTAGTCTAACAACTACAAATTCTGCTCACCCTGGGGGCACTGAACCTACCTTAACCTAGGAAAGTGACTTCGATAGGCCTCCTTCTCTCTCTTGGCCATCGCCTCTTTTCTAGTAGAAGATCCTTCTCGCTGGAAAGCCGCCTATTGCTACTCTAGGGCGAGTGGAGCTTGGGCTGGGAAATCATTCCTTTGCATTCGCTACTGAACTGGGCCTAAAAGACAACTTATTATAAGCATTGGAAAAATGACCTCTTTCAAGTTATCACCCTTATCCCACGCGGCGCGGGAAAGACTGACCCATCTCAAGCGAGGAGAACGAACTGCTTTGGTTGTCTCTTTAGAAACTCCCTTTTCTAGCTTTTACTTGCGCTTTGGTTTATTATTTATTCGATCTTTCTCTAACCGAGTAAGCAAGCGGATTCTTCCCACAAAACTAATAATCTTTAATCCCGTCCTCGCAGAGGTTCGACGGAGTTGTACTTTCCATGGCTTAGAAGAGAGGTTATTAACCGCATTTCATTGATTTGATCTACTCACTCATTCAAGTAAAGGAATGCCCTACTTCAGTTGTAAACGGCTCTCGTGTCTGTCTTGCCTACTAAGCAATTCCCTCTTCTCTTTCCTGCCGGTAGTGAATTGCCTTCTTTCCCGATTGAGATAGAAAAAGTAGCTAGTCAGATTCATTCACTCCTTGGTTCTCTCTTACTCTTATTTATTTATGTTATGGTTATGTATGGGTTCGCCTTTGCCTAAATCGACCGTTCTACGGCTACCAGCCTGTGTACCCCAACGACCTTACTTAAACGAGCATTTTCGGGGACTAGCCCGCTTCCCATTACTCAATAGGGAAATTCCTAGCACATAATTAAGGGAGCCATGGAAAGGTGACTGAAACACCAGAAACGGCGACTACCCGAGCTAATGATAGAGGCAAGAACACTTTCCGGCCAGGCCTTACTATAACCAACCTTACAGATCCCACTCAATCTTTTACACCGATGTATCGTACTCTCTCGACCAGGTCATCATAAGAAAATACTGCGAAATCTTTCCGAAGTGAGATAAGGAGGGAAGGCGCGCTACAACTAACATAACAGCCAGCTGAAAAACGCTAGCTAGCTAGGCTAGCGCGCAATGGCTTTCTCTGATAGGGGCTCGCTTCTTCAAGCTCCGCCCAACCTATACAAGGTGCTGCTCGCTTTCTCTCAGCCACCAGTGGCTTATGTAGTGGTCGGCATTCCTACGTGCTCCTCTTTTCTTTGCCCCCTACTTAAGAATCCAAAGGTGACCTTTGGCTGTTGTCTTGACGCTTTGGTTACGAAGGTTACCGGGGTCTAGGTTTATGGATGGATTTAGTCAGCGAAAGTCCCTCAAACTCAATCAATATCAACAACATGTCGTGACCGGGGTTTATTTTGTCAGAAAAGAAAGTAGGTTTCGGGGGTTCATTGATTAGTACACCTCCGGTGCTGGTAAGGTCGGGACCGTGGTCGTCCGTCTCCGGTTTGCCGGCCGATAAGATCTCTGAGATTGACCAGCCAGCTGGGTTGGTTTGGCTATTCCTTTCTATTGAAAAGAAGTCAGCTGTCTGCGCGAGTCACCTTCTTCTAGGCTCCGCTGGACGACACGGCATTCTCGTTTAAATATAGGCCGGCCGTACTTGTGATGGTTCCCAAAGATCCAATATGACCACTTAGGTCTACGTTGCCGCGATATTGTTCTATGGAAGCGGGCGGGCTGTTAGAAGTTCGGCCCGGTTTTTTTTGGTGTCGTAGTGGAGGGATTGACCTTTTTAACGCATATTCAGTCGTACCGGCATGGCCCCACTGATTTGTTTTCGATCGGAGCATCAAGCAGCGCAACCCGGTTCTACTTGACTAAGCCCCGTGCTCGTCCAAGGAGGGAGTTTGCTTTACCCAACTCCCTTTTTGATAACAAGGCAGAAACCCCCGACCCGACATTCATTAGTTTCGAATGAAGAGTGCTCTGCCCGCACCTACTCCTATAAAAATGAAAAGCGTGACTTTACTAAACAAGCAAGAAAAGCTCTTTACTAATAACATAGAAAGGTTTGAAGACGCTCGACCTAACAAGCAACGGACTGAGCGCAAACGCGCCATTAGCCCTCGAGCTGACGCTCGAGCGACTTCGTACCTCTCGCTTTGCTCGAGCAAACAAGCAACGGCTTTCTAAAGCTCAATCCCTTGCTTTGTTCTATAGTAAGGGGCCTTTTCCATAAGGCTCGCGTAGGGGCGCTCACGTTTTTTGGCTTACCTAAAAGATTCTATTTTAAAGTTGGTAAAGACCCACCCCTTGTTTCAGTCAGAATGAGTCCCCGGGACCCCGGGACATTGGCTTCCGCCAACAGTGGACTATTAAGGATCGCATCCCGCGCATATTCTACATTATAGCCTGCAACTGATTCAGCTTCCGCTTCTGGGAGATCAAACGGAGCTCGATTAGTTTCTGCTAGACAAGAAATGAAGAACATAACCAATACAGGGAACAAGGGAATACCGGACCATATCTGCTTTTGCGCCATGACAATCTCACTCGAATTACGGGGACCTACACATATTAGTACAGTATACCGGGGTCCCCGGCCAGAACCACACGTGCAAGTTTCCCTGCATGTGGCTCGTCCGCGCTTTCCGAGGCGCTGCCTGTGACTCAGCATGGGAGAAGGGGGCGTCACACTTTCGTGTTTAGAGCATTGTCCGAGTGAATAGGCAGCGCCTACCAAGCAAAGCTTTCTTGAAGAGGCTGGGCTGGTTCCTTTTCGGCGCCCGCATTTTATTTAGATGTTGGGGCAAGGCAAGCCCCAGGAAAGTCTAGGTTGGCTCCCAGCTCCATCTCGGCCGGCATCCTGCTCTCGCGGGGGTGGGGTCCTGGAGCGAACTACTCATTGCTGTCTTGCCCCAACCCAAGGCCGTTAAGGTTGGTGAGGAGCATTGTTTTGAGGGAGGGAAAGCGTGGTTGACAAGCCACTTCGAGGAAGCGACTGGACTGGAGTGCTTTCATCAAATGATGCATATGGGCTGAGCCATTCCCATCCCAAGTGGTGGCCCGATTCGGCCTGGCCTGGTCGGGAAGAGATTCACATAGAGACTTTTGCTATCCGGGAATATCTTTCTATGTTAGCTAGCGGGGGCGGGCTTTCCTATGATAGTCCCGCTGCGGCCTCTGACCGTCCGTCACGTCTCATCTTGATTTTGCTATACTTGTATGTAGCCAGCCATGTTAGCTTCACATGAGAGCCCTTTTTTTAAAGGCTAAAAAGGAACTCATCAGTCAGCTCGGCCCCTTTCCTATTCAGCTTTGCCGCCTATTAAGATAATAGGTCCCGTTCAAGCGGCCCGCCTTTATTCATCTATACCAGCTGTCACGCACGACCCAAT